ATCGTGAATAAATAAATCGATCCATTTATTCATGTTACATGGGCTTTTTTTACTTCATCAAATGGCGGGTTCGTTGAATTTTCTGTGATACAAACAAGAAGTTATTTTTTGATTCAATAGAAATAATAAAAAAAATAATGTATGTATAATGTATAACATAGTAGACAAAGACTATAACATAGTAGACAAAGAGGTGGTCTATCATTGTTAATTTTTCTTTTTTATTTGATAAAATTTTTTCTATTTTCATTTGATCTGTTCATTTGTATGTTTAGAATCGATTCGTCTTTGACATTTTTAATTTTTTTATTTCTATTTTTCCGTTTTATTTCTATTTTTCCGTTTTAATGTAATATTTTATTAGACAATTCAATCTTTTTATTTTTATTGTTTTTATTGTTTGTTTTTATTGCGATTGGATATACACATCCTATTTTTTTTTTTTTAGGGTTGCTAACTCAATGGTAGAGTACTCGGCTTTTAAGCGCGACTCCGTTTTTTACACATTTCTATGAAGCAATTGGTTCGTCCATACCATCGGTAGAGTTTGTAAGACCACGACTGATCCAGAAAGGAAGGAATGGAAAAAGCAGCATGTCGTATCAATGGCGAATTCTAAAAATATTCCATTCTTATTGAATCCGGCCCAAATTTTTGTTTGAATTCTTGGCTTGGAACAAAAAAATGAAGTTTGGTTGAATTAATAAAGGGATAGAGCTTGACGGCTCCAATTTTAGGGAAACAAAAAGCAACGAGCTTTCATTTTAAATTTGAATGATTACCCCATCTAATTGTATGTTAAAAAGAGATTAGTGCTTGATGTGGGAAAAGCTTTTCCTACGAATGGATTATTTATTTTTGTTATGAGTCCTAACTATTAGCTATTCTCCATTATGTTATGGGGTAGCGATAAATGTGTAGAAGAAAGAGTATATTGATAAAGATATTTTTTTTTTCCAAAATCAAAAGAGCGATTGATCTGAGAAAAAAAAAATAAAGGATTTCTAACTAGCTTCTTATCCTAGAACAATTAGATGAAAAAAGCGAGGAGAGAGAGTCCGTTGATGGGTTTTACTTGTTTTCTAGGTATCTATTTTCGTTTTTTTTATTCTAATAATTCAAATATATAATAGAATACCCTGTTTTGACCGTATCGCACTATGTATCATTTGATAATCCAATGAATCCCGGATCCTTTGACTAAATTAAATCGAATTTTTAAAATGGAGGAATATCAAGTATATTTACAACTAAATAGATCTCGTCAACAGGACTTCCTATACCCACTTATTTTTCGGGAGTATATTTATGGACTCGCTTATAGTCATGATTTAAATAGATCTATTTTTGTAGAAAATGTAGGTTATGACAATAAATCTAGTTTACTAATTGTAAAACGTTTAATTACTCGAATGTATCAACAGACTCATTTGATTATTTCTACGAATGATTCTAACAAAAATCAATTTTTGGGGTATAATAATCATTTTTATTCTAAAATAATATCAGAGGGTTTTGCCGTCGTCGTGGAAATTCCATTTTCCCTACAATTAAGCTCTTCTTTAGAGGAGGCAGAAATCGTAAAATCTTATAATAATTTGAGATCAATTCATTCCATTTTTCCTTTTTTCGAAGATAAATTTACATATTTAAATTATGTGTCAGATATACGAATACCCTATCCTATCCATCTGGAAATCTTGGTTCAAACCCTTCGATACTGGGTGAAAGATGCCCCTTTCTTTCATTTATTAAGGTTGTTTATTTATTACTATTGTAATTGGAATAGTCTTATTACTCCAAAAAAATCGATTTCTACTTTTTCAAAAAGGAATACAAGATTTTTCTTGTTCCTATATAATTTTTATGTATATGAATACGAATCTATCTTCCTTTTTCTACATAACAAATCCTCTAATTTACGATTCAAATCTTTTAGCGTTCTTTTTGAGCGAATCTTTTTCTATGCAAAAATAGAACATCTTGTGGAAGTCTTTGCTAAGGATTTTTCGTCGACCTTATCATTCTTCAAGTTCAAGGATCCCTTCATTCATTATGTTCGATATCAAGGAAAATCTATTCTGGCTTCAAAGAATGCACCTCTTTTGATGAATAAATGGAAATACTATTTTTTCCATTTATGGCAATGTCATTTTTATGTTTGGTTTCAACCAGGAACGATCCATATAAACCAATTATCCGAACATTCATTTTACTATTTGGGCTATTTTTCAAATGTGCGGCTAAATCTTTCAGTAGTACGGAGTCAAATGCTACAAAATTCATTTCTAATCGAAATTGTTATGAAAAAGTTTGATACAATAGTTCCAATTATTCCTCTAATTAGATCATTGGCTAAAGCGAAATTTTGTAATGTATTAGGGCATCCCATTAGTAAGCCGGTCTGGGCCGATTCATCCGATTTTGATATTATTGATCGATTTTTGCGGATATGCAGAAATTTTTCTCATTATTACAATGGATCCTCAAAAAAAAAAAG